TTAGACTTGGACGATAATACAGGTATTTATTTAGTGCAATATGGTATAAGTGGCTTCCGCCGAAAAACTCTTATGTCTGAAGAAACACGATATATGGGTAAATGGAGTATGTGGATATCTTTAGTGGGGTCATACGAAGGATATGTTATTAGTTTAGATCTAATCAATTTAATGAATTACTCCTAAAGGTTCACATCAAACTAGTGCTAGTTGATGAGAGTTACTTCGGAAACAAAAAGACGAAAGTCAAATTCATTTGGGGTATTCTCTCAATTCCAAGAAAATGCAACCGGATCAAGTATGCGTTGTCGATCAGAACATATATGGATAGAACCTATAACGGGGTCTCGAAAAATAAGTAATTTCTGCTGGACTGTTATCCTTTTTTTAGGTTCATTAGGATTCTTGTTGGTTGGAACTTCCAGTTATCTTGGTAGAAATTGGATATCTTTAGTTCCGTCTCAGCAAATCGTTTTTTTTCCACAAGGGATTGTGATGTCTTTCTATGGGATCGCGGGTCTTTTTATTAGCTCCTATTTGTGGTGCACAATTTCTTGGAATGTAGGTAGTGGTTACGATCGATTCGATCGAAAAGAAGGAATAGTGTGTTTCTTTCGTTGGGGATTTCCCGGAAAAAATCGTCGTATCTTCCTCCGATTCCTTATAAAAGATATTCAGTCCGTCCGAATAGAAGTTAAAGAGGGTATTTATGCTCGTCGTGTCCTTTATATGGATATCAGAGGACAGGGAGCCCTTCCATTGACTCGTACTGATGAGAATTTGACTTCGTGGGAAATTGAACAAAAAGCTGCTGAATTGGCCTATTTCTTGCGTGTACCCATTGAAGTATTTTGATAAATGGGATAAAATTTATCAGCAGGGGAGTCAAACTAAAGAATCCTCTATATATCTTAGATATAACATATTTATATAATCTATAACATAACTTAACTGAGGTTTCTTCCGAACATTCATTTAAGCTAAAGCAGGCGTATATGGGACACAACTCAATTCAATAATAACAAGAAGTAACAAATTGAAATAATAGATTCATCTTATAATCAACCCTTTGTAAATAAATAACGTTTCCCCTTTATATTTTATATATTTTATATTTTAAGTCCAATATATATAAATAAAAAATATAAAAATCCAGACTTGTTGGAATTGAAACTTTAGATTCAGATAGATCATATCCGATAAAATTTTTTTTTTATCGACACGCCTTATTTATCCGTTTTTGTGCTCCTTAATGCCCCAACAATTGGATCCCTTATAACGATTAAGGATAACTAGCCAATTTCTGTCTTGGTTTGCCGCTCATTTTTGATCATCACAATATTCTTCAGAAACGTGCCTCAATTATTCTATTCCTGACTACTCATAGTCAATTTTTTCGAAATATTAGAGATTTTGATAGAATAATAGAAAGGGAGTTCTTTCGTCTAAAAATCTGAATAATATTCATATTCATTACTTAAAGTGGTTCTTTCGGGCATTCATCAAAAGTATCTCCTTTTGACCAATTGAGTTGAGATATTGGGAAACGAGATTTTTTTCTTAGTTATTCATTCGAATTCAAAGTGGATTCTTAGTCAATTTCTGTACTCTTTATAGATTTAAGAACTAAGCCCGAAATCACAAAGAAAAAAAAGAGTGAATAGATTGATAGGCTCGATACCTTGGAATAGAACTCGTGCGTAAGAGAAATATTAGATGGCATAGAGTCGACGAATGAGATGGGTTCATTAACAATTCCCGGATGAAAAAATGGCAAAAAAGAAAGTATTCAATCCTCTTTTATATTTTGCATCTATAGTATTTTTGCCCTGGTGTCTTTCTTTCTTATTTAATAAAAGTCTGGAATCTTGGGTTACTAATTGGTGGAATACTGGGCAATCCGAAACTTTTTTGAATGATATTGAAGAAAAGAGTATTCTAGAAAAATTCATCGAATTAGAAGAACTTCTCCTCTTGGACGAAATGATCAAGGAATACTCGGAGACACATCTACAAAACCTTCGTATAGGAATCCACAACGAAACAATCCAATTAATCAAGATACACAACGAGGGTCGTATCCATACGATTTTGCACTTATCGACAAATATAATCTGTTTCGTTATTCTAAGTGGTTATTCTATTTTGGGTAATAGAGAACTTGTTATTCTTAACTCTTGGGCTCAGGAATTCCTATATAATTTAAATGACACAACAAAAGCTCTTTCTATTCTTTTTTTAGTTGATTTATGTGTCGGATTTCATTCGACCCGTGGTTGGGAACTAATAATTGTCTCTGTCTACAAAGATTTTGGATTTGTTCATAATGAGCAACTTATATCTTGTCTTGTTTGTATTCTTCCAGTCATTCTAGATAGCATTTTTAAATATTGGGTTTTCTATTATTTAAATCGTGTATCTCCGTCACTTGTAGTGATTTATCATTCAATAAGTGAAAAATAATCTATTGATATTAAATTAATCCAATTATAATGTTTGTTACTTTGTAGTTGTACATAAGCAAAGGATTGAAAATTGTACTTACTTTTTATATTTCTACCCATTTATCCTATATCTTATTCCAATAAAAATATTCCCGTAAATAGCAGAATCGTGGATAGGAAACTAGATTAGTGACCTACTCAATTTATTGTAGAAATTTTCGGTATCAATGATTGGACCATGCAAACTAGAAAGACTTTTTCTTGGATAAAGGAACGGATTACTCAATCCATTTCCATATCGCTCATGATATATATCATAACTCGGTCATCTATTTCAAGTGCATATCCCATTTTTGCACAGCAGGGTTATGAAAATCCACGAGAAGCGACCGGGCGTATTGTATGCGCTAATTGCCATTTAGCTAATAAGCCCGTGGATATTGAGGTTCCACAAGCGGTACTTCCCGATACTGTATTTGAGGCAGTTGTTCGACTTCCTTATGATATGCAACTGAAACAAGTTCTTGCTAATGGTAAAAAGGGGGCTTTGAATGTCGGGGCTGTTCTTATTTTACCGGAGGGGTTTGAATTAGCCCCTCCCAATCGTATTTCCCCCGAGATGAAAGAAAAGATAGGCAATCTGTCTTTTCAGAGCTATCGCCCCAATAAAAAAAATATACTTGTCATAGGCCCTGTTCCTGGTCAGAAATATAGTGAAATCACCTTTCCTATTCTTTCCCCAGACCCTGCTACTAAGAAAGATATTCACTTCTTAAAATATCCTATATATGTAGGCGGAAACAGGGGAAGAGGTCAGATTTATCCCGACGGGAACAAGAGTAACAATACAGTTTATAATGCTACAGCAGCCGGTATAGTAAGCAAAATCATACGAAAAGAAAAGGGGGGATACGAAATAACCATAGCGGATGCATCGGATGGACGTCTAGTGGTTGATATTATCCCCCCAGGGCCAGAACTTCTCGTTTCAGAAGGAGAATCTATCAAATTTGATCAACCGTTGACGAGTAATCCTAATGTGGGCGGATTTGGTCAAGGAGATGCAGAAATAGTACTTCAAAATCCATTACGTGTCCAAGGGCTTTTGCTCTTCTTAGCATCTGTTATTTTGGCACAAATATTTTTGGTTCTTAAAAAGAAACAGTTCGAGAAGGTTCAATTGTCCGAAATGAATTTCTAGACTCGCGGATTTATCGACATCAAGTTCGTAAAAAGAACCAAACTCTTTTTATCGATTATCGACGATAAAAAATGAAATTATAAAATTTGCTTTTTTATACTTTTATATGATATGACAGTAATTCCTTGTACTGCATTCCTAGTCATAGTATGTAGATTGTGAAGAAGACTATTTGACTTGACCCCGTCTTTCTTTGTTTTTTATCCAAATTGGGTTGGTGTGACTATGTTACTATTGTCAGATTTAAATGTCATCAAATGCATCACTATCAATATTTTTTTATTAATTCAATTCGGCGAGATACTAGACATAAGTAAGCGGGAAATTGAAGGGAAAAATTAGGGGAACAAAAAATTCTAGTAGGGATTCTTTGTCTTCCTAGTCTTCGACACAAGAAAAGGAATTTTCCACACCCCTTTCTTGTGTCGAAATAATCATGATTTTTGATTCTGTTCGTCAAAGATTCCTAGTCAGGGTCCATTATTTGAATAAATAGAACTTCTTCAATGAACTTATAAAAAATGAATTTTGATGAGATACTAAAAAAATTAGAATAACTGAAATGATCGAGTTACTTGAACATTTTATGGAACAAATAGTGCACTAAACTAGAAACCACCTTATTAGTGATTACAATTATTTAATTCTTTGTTTTCTTTCTTTTTTCCAATACAATTTAATACTCTTACTTGTTACTGGACGACTAACTAATTCCTTAAAATGAAAAAAGGATTCCAACAAAAACCGTTTCTACAACTACGAAAAAGAAGATTTATAGATCTCGCATCTACTTAAAATTGTGGGAAGATGATAATCTCTTTCATGAATTATTAGAAATTTATCAGATTCACATTTTACCAGATCTTCAGTTTCTAGCCCCAAACCCAAGAGACTATTTTGAGGAATTTTATATTTTTTATATTTTTGGGGTTATTATTTGACATTGACTTGACAAACAACAGAAGGATAGCTATACTAAGTTTGGTCGACTATAAAGATACCCTAGGTACCATGTTGTCGGTCTCAACAAAGATATAATTTCGGTAAATTTACATTTACGGATCTGATCTTTTACGGAATCGATACCTTTTGACTGTACAAGAATATGTGGAGCTCGGCATGTCTGGAAGCACAGGAGAGCGTTCTTTTGCTGATATTATTACCAGTATTCGCTACTGGGTCATTCATAGCATTACTATACCTTCCCTATTCATTGCGGGTTGGTTATTCATTAGTACTGGTTTAGCTTACGATGTGTTTGGAAGCCCTCGGCCAAACGAGTATTTTACAGAAAACCGACAAGGAATTCCAGTAATCACCGGCCGTTTTGATCCTTTGGAACAACTCGATGAATT